TTCTTCAATTGAGAAAAAATAAAGAAAAAGAGTAGGAATTCTCTTATCCCATTCGGAAGGATATCATCCTCATAATTATCCATGACTGTTTATGTCTCTAGCACGACCACTTGATGAAATGTGGAGGGAAGTGGGTAAATGGCCGATACTACTGGAAGGATTCCTCTTTGGCTTATAGGTACTGTAACTGGTATTCCTGTGATCGGTTCAATAGGTATTTTCTTTTACGGCTCATATTCCGGATTGGGATCATCCCTATAGTAATCGGATGAGCCGGATTGTAGACATGAAAAAGTAAGAACTCAATAGGACCTTACCCCTCTTTGTCTGATTCGGGGGGTAAGGTCCTATTGAGTTCTTACTCTTCGGGTAAGGCTTTGTTTGATCTATTCCATAACATAAAAAAAGTTGGAAATTCATCCAGTCAACATAATCATAATATTAGATTCATAGAAATGATAAAAGGATGCTTTGTTTCTGATGATGTTTTTGAAAAATGGAATCGCTTGATTGATTCATAGTATCTGTTCCGCCATAGTATGAGGGCCCCTTCCGAAACAAGAAGAAAAAAGGAATCAATTGATTTTTTGGATGACACAGGATTTCTACAGATGAGACATCCTGTTCTATACTAATTTAATTGAACCTTACTCTACTCTATTCTATAAAAAGAAAATTTCATCAAGTAAAAAGGGGAAAATCTTGGATTTTTGCACATATCCAAATCCTTATTTATTATCTCATCTTAAAATTTTTTTTTTTTTTTTTACTTGAAATTTGATAAGTTCGTTGAAGAAGTTCTATTTGTTTACTAAGCCATCCCCCTTTTTTGTTTGTCCGCCACTTCTTATGAATCTAAAGAAAGAGGTTCCAATAGACCTGGAAAAGAAAACAGTAATCTTTGACGAACAAGATCAAGAATCATTATTATTTCGACACAAGAAAAGGGCGGAAAATTCCTTTTCTTGTGTCGAAAATTAGGAAGACAAGTAATCCCTCCCAGAATCATTCTTTCATTTATCCCTTGCCGCGTATTCTCTTCCTACTTAATGTTATGCCGCCTATTGTCTATTAGAATTCGATTCTATTAGATAGAAAAAACTATTGATGCATTCCATGGCATTTACAATCTGGCAATAAGAAGCGTCACACCGCTCCAATTTGGATTGAAAAAAAAAAAGGGGGGGGTCAAGTAGTCTTCTTCGCAATATACATACTATTACTGGGAATGGGATACAAGCAATTCCCGGCATCTCGCAGAAAAGCAGTATAAACAAAGCAAGACAAGGGGCTTTCCATATTTTTTTGGATCATACATAATTGCATTGATCAACAATAATTCGGCCCTTTTTACCAACTTGATGAATCCGTGGATCTAGAAATTCATTTCGGACAATTGAACCTTCTCAAACTGTTTCTTTTTGAGAACCAAAAAGATTTGTGCTAGGATAACAGATGCCAAGAAGAACAACAAACCTTGGACACGTAATGGATCTTGAAGTACTATTTCTGCATCTCCCTGACCAAATCCACCCACATTGGGATTACTCGTTAATGGCTGATCAAGCTTGATGGATTCACCCTCTGAAACAAGAAGTTCTGGTCCTGGAGGTATAATATCAACCACTTGGTGTCCATCCGACGCATCGGCTATGCTTATTTCATATCCCCCTTTTTCTTTACGTACTATTCTGCTTACTATACCTGCTGCTGTAGCATTATAGACTGTATTGTTACTCTTGCTCCCGTCGGGATAAATCTGACCCCTTCCCCTGTTCCCGCCTACGTATATGGGATATTTTAAGAAGTGAACGTCTTTCTTAGTAGAAGGGTCCGGAGAAAGAATGGGAAAGACGATTTCACTATATTTCTGACCAGGAACAGGACCCACTACAAGAATATTTCTTTTAGTGGGGCGATAGCTCTGAAAAGACAGATTGCCCATCTTTTCTTTCAGCTCGGGAGAAATACGATCGGGGGGAGCTAATTCGAATCCCTCGGGTAAAATAAGGACAGCCCCCACATTCAAAGCCCCTTTTTTACCATTAGCAAGAACTTGTTTCAGTTGCATATCATAAGGGATTCTAACAACTGCTTCAAATACAGTATCAGGAAGCACAGCTTGTGGAACCTCAATATCCACGGGCTTATTGGCTAAATGGCAATTGGCACATACAATACGCCCGGTTGCTTCTCGTGGATTTTCATAACCCTGCTGCGCAAAAATAGGATATGCATTTGAAATAGATGTCCGAGTTATTACATATATCATGATCAATACGGAAATGAATCGAGTCATCTCTTTCTTTACCCAGGAAAAGGTATTTCTATTTTGCATGGTCCAATAATTGATCCCGGAAATTTCTACAATAAATTAGGTAGGTAGCTAGCATAGTTCCCTATCCATGATTCTGCCATTGTACTGGAATAATTGTACTGAAGTATAGTAGGAACCCCCTGGGCGGGTAGAAGTATAAAGAGTGAGTAAGCTTCAAAACGGTTTGTTTATGTACGAAGTAGCATCATGATTTGATTGATATCAGCAGATCAAATGAGTTCTTCATTCATTCATTGAATGATAAATCACTACAAGTGAAGGAGATACACGATTTAAATAATGGAAGATCCAATATTTCAAAATTGTATCTAGAATGACTGGAAAAGTGGAAACAAGACCAGATATAATTTGATCGTTATGAGCAAATCCAAAATCTTTGTAGACCGAACCAATCATTAGTTCCCACCCCCGGGGTGAGTGGAATCCGATACATAAATCAGTTAATAAAAGAATAGAAAAAGCCTTTATTGTGTCGCTTAAGTTATAGAGGAATTCCTGAACCCAAGAATTCAGAACGACAAGTTCTTCATTACCCAGAATAGAATAACCACTTAGAATAGCAAAACAGATTATATTTGTCGAGAAATCAAAAATGATATGGATATGATCTTCGTTGTGCATTTTGACCAATTGCATCGTCTCTTTGTGGATTCCTATACGAAGCTTTTGTATCTGTGTCTCCGGGTACTCTTTTATCATTTCATCCAACAGGAATAGTTGTTCTAATTCTACGAATCTTTCTAGAACGTTCTTTTCTTGAATATCATTCAAAAAAGTTTCGGATTGTCCGGTATTCCACCAATTAGTAACCCAAGGTTCCAGACTTTTATTAAATGAGAGAGAGATCCACCAGGGCAAAAAGACTATAGATGCAAGATACGGGAGGGGAGTCAATGCTTTCTTTTTTGACACTTTTCATCTGTGAATTGTTAATGAACCCGCTTCATTCGCCGACTCTATCTGATCCGATATTTCTATGAAGCATGAGTTCTATAACAAGGTATGGAACCTATGGATCTATTCCTTTTTTTTTTTTGAATTGTTTAGTCCTTGGATCTAGAAAGAATATAGAAATAGAAATAGAATAAGGGCCCGTTTCGAATGAAGAAATAATCAAATACTTTTCCCAGATATCTCAGTTGGTCAAATTCGAACCAATTCTATCTTCATTTGTTCTTTCGATGAATGCCCAAAAGAACCGCTTGAAATAATGAATATTATTTTGATTTCGAGACGAAAGAACTCCCCTCAATTATTTTTTCGAAATTTTCACTGGCTACCCACGACCCGGGAATAATTGAGGGGATATTTCTGAAAAATATGAATGATGAAATCCGAAATAGGTGACAAAACGAGAGAGAAATTGGATAGTTATGAGAGATCTAAACGTTTGGTTATCCAGGAGCTAAAGAAAGGATCAAAAAAGAAACATCGATTGACAAAAGAAAGATAATTAACGAGATATGATACATCTGTATCTAATGTATTAATCCAAAGTATTGGCCCTAAAAAGAGAAATTATGTATTCCGAAATGCTCTGATATGTGTGATGAATACATACTTATTAGACTTGTTACTAGTAGAATTGAGTTCTATATGCAGAAAAAGGAGTTTTGGTCGATCAAAATTGCTTCTTATTATGGTTGTTCCGTATACGTCCGCCTGCTTTATTCTATGGGCCACAGAAGGATTACCAACGGAACGGGGGAAATAGAATCTAACATGTTTTGCTCGAATGAACGTTCCGAAGAAGCTTCAGTTATATTTAAAAGGGGGTTCCTGGGTCCCTTCCCTCATGCTGAGAAAGCATTCATTCCCTTCATTTCAAAATACTTCAATTGGCACGCGCAAGAAATAGGCCAATTCAGCAGCTTTTTGTTCAATTTCTCGTGGAGTAAAATTTTCGTCAGTACGGGTCAAGGGAATGGCGCCCTGGCCTCTGATTTCCATATAAAGGACACGTCGAGGATAAAGACCCTCTTTAACTTCCATTCTGATCGATTGAATCTCTCTCATAAGGAATCGAAGGAAGATGCGACGATTTATTCCAGGAAATCCCCAACGAAAAATACACACTATTCCTTCTTTTCTATCGAATCGATCATAACCGCTACCTACATTCCACGAAATTGTGCACCACAAATAGGAACTAATGAACAGACCTGCGATCCCATAGAAAGACATCACGATTCCTTGGGGAAAAAAAATGATTTGCTGAGACGGGAATAAAGATATCAGATTCCTACCAAGATAACTGGAAGTTCCAACCAATAAGAATCCTAGTGAACCTAAAAAAAGGATACAGGCCCAGCAGAAATTACTGGTTTTTCGAGACCCCGTTATAAGTTCTATCCATATACGTTCTGATCGATAGTTCATACTAGATCCAGTTGCATCCTATTGGAATTGAGAGAAGAGAATAAGCCAAATGAATTTGATTTTACTTTTTTGATTTTGCTCCCGAAGTAACTCTCATCAACTAGCACTATTATGACGCGAACTATTAGGAGTAATTCATCGAATTGGTTAGATATAAAATAATAACATCCCCTTCGTATAATACCACCACTATGTATATCTACATAATATAGATACGTTAACTTTCTATTTCAGATATCCGCTCTGATCCATTTTAAAACAGCTATCCCCCCATATACATGCATTTATCCATATATAATGTATCCGCATGTATAATCACTTTTTTATTTGTGCCCGGAGGGAGCCACATGTCGTATCATATTCCACTAAATGGATATCCCTATTATGATCCAAGTCCAAGTGTTGAAATAAATTGATGAAATTTTGTCCTATCAGGTCTAAACAATCTTGTTTTTTTGAACATGAAGAGATAAAGAAGCCATTGCAATTGCTGGAAACACTAAGCCCACTAAAGGCACAAAAATAGAGGGTAAATTGAAATCTGTCATAGAATGGGTGCCTCGATTTAATATTTGTACCTGTTATAAAGATATCTTATCTTATGATAAGTATATCTATTATAAGTATTATTAAGTATATAATAAGTGCAAGGAATGTAGAGCTAAATAAGTGTATCTATTCACCTTTCTACAAGAAATAGATGGATGATAATCCGCTTTATTATTCTTGTTCTACCGCCCTTATCTTCTAATAAAGAGTTTCTTACGAGTTTCCTAAGGATTTGTTAGAATCCGATCCAACAGGAATTCATAGTCAAAAGTGTAGGTCCTCGGGAGATATAAAAATCTGCAACACTTCCCTTATAGATTTGAATTATTCTATATATATTAATACGATATATATTAATATGAAAGAAGGGAACATGAAATTCTTTTGATTTTTTTTCCCAATTCCATTCCGCGGAAGGAAGAATTCACTCTTTTCCTCCTGATAGGGGGTTCCTGATTACTAATCATGAATAGGGGTAGGATAAAAAATCTGCATCAAAAAAAGTAATTATCCGAAACTTCCTATAGAACTTATGTTACCAAAGAAAACTCCACTCTTCTTATTTTGACTTTGATTCCGATGAACTAAAGTTCGCTACAAATAACTGAGCCTAGCGCTCTACTTGAATTTTGATTCAAGGGAAAGAAACCGTGTAGCTGAAATAATTCACTCAGAACACCTTTTAAAGGATTACGTGGTACGATTGGATCAAATAAGCCCTTATGGAATAAATACTCAGCTGCTTGTGAACCGTCAGGTACTGTCTTATTCAATGTTTGTTCAATTACTCTTTTCCCCGCAAATGCAATGTAGGCATTGGGTTCAGCAATAATAATATCTCCCAACATACCAAAACTGGCCGTTACTCCGCCGGTTGTAGGAGATGTAAGGATTGATACATAGAATAACTTTTTATTGAATTGATAATCATATAAAGCGGAAGATATTTTAGCCATTTGCATCAAACTCAAACTTCCTTCTTGCATGCGTGCTCCTCCAGAAGCACACACCATAATAACAGGTAGAGATCTATTAGCAGCATATTCGATCAACCGGGTGATTTTCTCGCCTACTACGGATCCCATACTACCCCCCATGAACTGAAAATCCATAACCCCAATGGCTATGGGAATCCCATTTAGTTGACCTATGCCTGTTTGAACAGCCTCAGTTAAACCTGTCTTTCTTTGATACGAATTGATACGATCTCTATAAGGTTCCTCTTCCGAGTGAAATTCAATGGGGTCAATAGAGACCATGTCTTCGTCCATAGGATCCCAAGTGCCCGAATCAACCGAAAGTTCGATTCTATCTGAACTACCCATTTTCAAATGATATCCACATTGTTCACAAATATTCATTTTTGACCTAAAAAATTTCTTATAATTTAATCCATAACAATTTTCGCATTGAACCCATAAATGTCTGTATTTTTTATTTCCATCGAAATCATTAGATCTTCCTCTTATATTGAAATCACTGCCATTACCGCCAGTTCTTATACTAGAACTCCCCCTGCCACTATCACTTACACTTTCACCACTACAAATGTAACTATAAATATAACTGTAAATGTGATTGTCGCTACCACTCGAAATGTACTTATCAATACTGATTTCAGAACGAAGATAACTATCAATGCAACTATTAATGTGATTATTCCAACTATACGTAGTATCATACATATAATGATCATAGTAGCGATTGTCACTCTTAGACCCGCTATTCAGATAACTAGAAAAAGCAGTTTCTAGTTCACTCAGAAAAGAACTATCATTGTCAATCTCAAAAACCCGATTTTCAATATCAAAATATACGGAATAACTGTTACCATTACTATCCCTAACTAAAAAAGTGTCATCAGAGATGAAACTCCAAATGTCCCTGACACCGAAAAAATGATCAACATTACTGCAACTATTACTTTCGCGCCAACCATGATTATGATTGTTTTTATTCGTATCATTTAGAATGGGATCTTCACTTCCACTGGTATTTCCAACAGGACGACCGAGACTGTCCATTGATTTACCTAGCCCACACCTGTGTTCTAACTCCTCGTTAGACAACATTGAATTGAACCACCATTTTCCCATAGATCCTTCCTGCCCCCTATTTGAAAATACAATAAATGAATAGTCATTCGACGAAAAATCATTTTACTATTTCATTTCCTATCGGAATACGCATATAGATCCAATCCCTAGGATTATTAACTAATAACGAGTAACTAT